TCAAAACAGACCTTTTTTTTTTTCAGCTCTTTGGAAGTGTCTTTTCCTTTAGTAAGATTATCCTTGTCTTTGTTTATGTCTCGGGTTGGAACAAATTACTATAATTCGCCCCCTCCTACGGATTAGTCGACACTTTTCACAAATTTTACGAACGGAAGCCCTTATTTTCATAGTTTTTATTCCTTAATTCTCTGAATAGACTTATTGTTGGAGGAAAAAAAGGTTTCTTGATATTTTTGAATCTTTAATTGTATTTTCGTGAAAGGAATGTTGAACTTGAAAAAACCACTTCCTCGTTTGAATCCTTGTTATGGAGTCTAGAAAACGGCTGTCCCCTTATTAACTTATATCTAAGAACTTACTAAAATTTTTACCCTTTTTATCCTATAGGTATACCTATAAAAAAATATGTTGAATCCTTTCCGAAGCATGGCCTCAAATCAAAAAAATCTGTTAGTATCTAAACAAACTAGAACCAGGCCGTTCGGAAGTGATTCAGAAAGAAAACTTGCATTAATTCAGTTTTTTTATTTAATTTCATTCGAGGTAAAACATTCTAAACTTTTTTAGCAGGGGGTGGTATTCCACAACCCCCCCCTTTTTTTCACAAATGGTAAGTTCCAGATAGCCCATTTTTATATTACAAGGATTACCATATATAACACAAAATTTCTCCGCCAATTCTTTTTAGTCGAGCTTCTCGATCTGTCATTATCCCTTGAGAAGTCGAAAGGATTACAATTCCTATTCCGCCTAAAATTCGTGGAATTCGTTGAGAGTTAGAATAGATTCGTAGACCCGGTCGACTTATTCTCTTTAAATTTAAAATCGTTTTATAGGATTCTTTTTTATTTCGTCTATGTCTTAGGGTTAAAATCAAAAAATATTGGTTGTTTTCGCGATGTTTCCTTACGTTTTCGACGAAACCCTCTCGTAAAAGTATTTTAACAATGCTTTCGGTGATGTTAGTCGATTTTATCCGAACCGTCCCTTTTCTATTCATGTCAGCATTTCGTATAGAGGTTATTATATCAGCAATAGTGTCTTTCCCCATGATAAGTTCAAATTCCTTATTGTTCTATAATTTTGATATAATCAACATGTTCTTTTTCTTTTATTTATATTTATATATAGATATAGACGAATTATATATTAATATATGAATTTAATTATTAATATTTTAATATTACGGGTATATGCGTGATACACAATCTATTAATTTAATTAAATTTATTTAATTACGTTTTTTTGAATCCTATCCTTCCTATCCTATAGTAACTATCGATATTTCGGTTTTATAATACCTCAGGGGCTAATGAAACTATTTTAGTAAAGTTTAATTGTCTCAATTCCCGTGGGATCGCCCCAAAAACTCGAGTTCCTTTTGGATTTCCTTCTTGATCAATGACAACTGCGGCATTGTCATCATATCGTATTATCGTCCCATTCTTACGTTTGAGTTCTTTACAAGTACGTACAATTACAGCTCGGATCACTTCTGATCTTTCTAGAGGACTATTTGGTATTGCTTCCTTAATTACAGCAACAATAACGTCACCAATATGAGCATATCGGCGATTACTAGCTCCTATTATTCGAATACACATCAATTTTCGAGCCCCGCTGTTGTCTGCTACATTCAAATAGGTTTGTGGTTGAATCATATCATTTTTTTGTATCTCTTCTTTTAATACAAAGGACAAAGTAAAAAAATATTATTTGTCAAAAAACGAAAACTTCTAATCTTTTTATCCGTAAATGTTATTTAGCTGTTTCATTCTATATTCCTATTCAGAAATAATGAATTGGGTTTTTATAGGCATTTTGGATGCCGCTATTGAAATGGCTTTTCTGGCTATATTTTCGGGTACACCACCCATTTCATAAAGGATTTTACCAGGTTTAACCACAGCTACCCAATACTCTGGGGATCCTTTCCCAGAACCCATACGCGTTTCTGCGGGTCTTACGGTAACTGGTTTGTCTGGAAATATACGTACCCAAATTTTTCCACCACGTCGTACATTTCGTGTCATTGCTCGTCGCCCTGCTTCTATTTGTCTAGATGTGATCCAAGCGGGTTCAAGTGTTTGAAGAGCATATCTGCCAAAACAAATACGATTCCCACGGGAAGATATTCCTTTTAGTCTTCCTCGGTGTTGTTTACGAAATCTGGTTCTTTTTGGGTTATAGTTGATGGATTTTTTCTAAATTAGAAATTTCATCTCTACTACAGAACTGAACGTGAGAGTTTCTTCTCATCCAGCTCCTTGCGAATAAAAGGACCGAAAAAGTTTGTATTAAGATATAGATGTAGTTAATGATTAATCCTATTAATCATGGTATTTTTTTAAATTTTAGCTTATCTCTTCGAAATTTGTGTATGTTTTTTTCGAAATGGGATCCCCGATGAATTCTATTTCTATTTATTTCAAAATAACGTAAACGTAATATCATCATCTCGAATGTAGTTTTTGTTAGAGTTAGAATATTCTAACAAATCCGTATTTTCTTTTATCTTTTTCATTGTTTTTTCATAGTTTCTTCCTTTTTTTTTTCTTGAAAAAAAAACAAATTATTCGCCGGCGAATATTTACTCTTTCCATATCTATTTAAGGTTGATGTTTATCCTACGAGATCTCAAAATCAACATAATAATAGATAATAAAGTTTCTGGTTTATTCCGCCATCCTGTCCAATGAATTACTAAGATTTTTTTTCACTAGAATCCTTTATATTCATGGGTTCCGTCGTTCCCATCGCTTCGTGATTAATCATTAGGCCCGAATTCTACAATGGAGCTCTTACATGAAATTTTGAATTTCATTTTTTTTTTTTGAGTCAATTTTCTCAGTTTTTTTTGGCTCAAGGCTCTTAATTTTTTGTTTTTGGAACAGATTTATCTAATTATTATGAATGAATCTGTATTGATGCTTTATTACATTGCTTTTCTTACAGTGACCTCATAGACTTTCCAAATTGGAATTATATATCATTAATATTCAGTTTTTTCTCTCTTTCTTTCATCCTTCCATTTATCCGCATACTTTTTAATTACCTTTCATAATTTAATAATAATATTTCTTTATTCGTTTTTTTTTTTTTTTTTACAAAAAATTCAGTTGCTACAATCATATGATCAGCCTATCATATCTTGACTGATTTTTTTAATCCAGATAATGCGAAGCAATGAGTTGCTTAGGTTATTTATTAAATATAGTTATTAGTTGCTCTGAATAGGTAAGTTCTTTTTTTTATCTTAATCTAATCAAATGCTAAACCAACGAGTCACACACTAAGCATAGCAATTATATCAAAGGAGTTTTGATGAAAATTATTATTTAACCTTATAGAATTGCTTATTTTTTCTTAAACATAAAAAAGAAGACTGCAATTTTTTTATTACTGTTTTATTACGGTATAGTGTTATACTACAGAGTTTTCATTTTTTATCGTTGGATAAAATGTAAAGACAAATCAAGTTTTTTTATTCTTCGTCTACGAATATCCAAATTTTTATGCCTAAGACCCCATAAATAGTTCGAACTGTATAGGAACAATAATCAATTTTAGCGTCAATTGTTTGTAAAGGAACTCTGCCTTCTCTGATCCATTCAACACGTGCAATTTCTTTTCCGTCGATACGTCCTGCAATTTGTACTTGAATTCCTTTTGTATTCGCCTGTTCAGTTAATTCAATAGCTTTTTTCATTGCTTTTCGAAAAGAAACACGATTCTTTAATTGGCCAGCTATAAATTCTGCAAGAATATTAGGATGCCCATACGGATTGGAAATTCTGGTAATAGCAATGTTGAGTTTTCTATTGACACAATTAAGTTCTTTTTGAACATTCATCTGTAATTCTTCGACTCTTCGGGGTTTATCTTCAATTAATAATTTAGGAAATCCCATATAGATTATGATTTGAATGAGATCGATTCTTTTTTGAATTTCAATACGTGCAATTCCCTCCATACCAGAGGATATTCTTATATTTTTTTGGACATAATTTTTAATACAGTCTCGTATTTTTTTATCTTCTTCTAAACCTTCAGAATACTTTTTTGGTTGTGCAAACCAAAGAGAATGATGACTTTGGGTTGTACCAAGTCTGAAACCAAGTGGATTTATTTTTTGTCCCATAGGCCTCCACTACTATATGTATCATAACATGTTAGATTTATGTTTTCATTACTGCATCCAGGTTTTTTTAAATACATTAAATATTCTTCATATTGTTGATAGAAGGATATATCTTCCAATACGATAGTTATATGACAAGTGGATCTTTTTATTGGGTAACTCCGTCCTCGTGCACGAGGTTTTAATTTTTTTACAGTATTTCCTTGGTTCACTTCAGCTTTACTAATGACTAAATTGGTTTCTTTGAAACCCTTATTGTGACTAGCATTTGCTGCGGCAGAATAAACCAATTTAAAAATGGGATAACATCCTCGATAAGGCATAAGTTCTAATATCATAAGTGCTTCTTCGTAAGAACGTCCACGGATTTGATCAACTACTCTCCGTGCTTTGTGGGCAGACATAGATATATATTGCCCTAAAGCATATGCGGAAGTATATGATTTCTTCTTTTTATTCTTTATCATAAGGTTTACCTCTCACTAAAAAAAAATCTATATTCATTTTTTTTAATTCATTTAATTAACGACGAGATCTATTATCATTTTTTGCGTGCCCTCGAAAATTTATAGTAGGTGAAAATTCTCCCAATTTATGTCCTACCATAAGATCAATTATATAAACTGGTAGGTGTTCCCTTCCATTATGGATAGCTATAGTATGGCCAATCATTGTGGGTATAATGGTGGATGCCCGGGACCAAGTTATTATGATTTCTTTTTCCGCCTTTGTATTAAGCTTCTCTATTTTTCTTAATAAATGCTTTGCTACAAAAGGATTTTTTTTTAGTGAACGTGTCACAGTTAATTAACTCCTATTTTTTTTAAGACGAAGAAAGAAATTCGATTTTCTCTCC